ATTTCTATTTTCCATGTCCAATCGCGGATCCCGGAATTTCTACAATAAATTAGATAGGTAGCTAAGCTAATCTAGTTCCCTATACACGAGTCTGTTGTCATTCTACTGCAACAGTTGTACTGGAATGATGAATACCTTGAGCAGGTAGAAATAGAAAGAATTTTGCTAAAAAGGAAAAAGGCTTTCTTTCTAAAGGAAGAAAGATGCTAATTTGATTAATATTAGTAAATCCAATGAGTGAGTTTATGCTTCACTAATTGAATGATAAATGACTACAAGCGAAGGAGATAGACGGTTTAAACAAAAAAAGACCCAAAATTTCAAACACGTGTCTAGAATCACAGGAAAACTACAAACAAAAATGGTGAAAATTAGCTCGTTAGGAGCCCATCCAAGATCGTTGTAGACCCAACGAATTAGTAGTTCCCAACCGCGGGTGGAGTGAAATCCAACAAAAAAATCAGTAACTAAAAGAATAAAAAAAGCTTTTATTGAGTCATTTAAGTTATAGAAGAATTCCTGAACCCAAGAATTCAAAATGACAAGTTCTTCTTTACCCAGAAAAAAAGAACCGCTTAGAATAGCCAAACAGATTATATCTGTTGAGAAATGCAAAATGATATGGAGATGATCCTCATTATCTATTTTGGCCAATTGTATTATTTCCTTGTGTATTCCTATAGGGGGTTTTTGTACATGTGTCTCCGGTTTCTCTTTTATCATTTCGTCCAAGAGAAAAAGTTCTTCTAATTCTATGAATCCTTCTAGAATCCTTTTCTCTTGAATATCCGTTAAGAAAGTTTCGGATTGCCTGGTATTCCACCAATTCTTAATCCAAAGTTCCAGACATTTGTTAAAAGAGAAAGAGACCCCCCAAGGCAAAAGTACGATAAATAAAAGATATAGGAAAGAAGGCAATGCTTTCTTTTTTTTCATTTTTGATCTGTAAATTGAGTTGTTAATGAATCCGCTTCATTCGCTGACTCTATTTCATTCGCTGACTCTATATGATATTTCTTTTCTTTGAAGCAAAAATTCTATAACAAGGTTTGAGACCTTGTGTTTGTATCTATTTCTCTTTTTGTATACTAGTAAAATTTCATTGTATTGGGTTCTTTCTTAGATCTAAATGGAGTGGAATAGAGAAATAGAATAAAAAAAAGAAAAGACTCTTCATATAAAAATTGAAGAATATTAGGCCATATATCTCACTTGGACAAAACAAATTAGAAGTAATTTTCTCTTATCCTCGTTTGTTCCTTCCTTTAGATAAATACTCGAAAATCCCCCTACAATTGCAAAAAATTGCAATTGATACTCAAAATACTTCAATTGGTACGCGCAAGAAATAGGCCAATTCGGCAGCTTTTTGTTCAATTTCTCGTGGAGTAAAAAACTTCTCATCAGTACGAGTCAAGGGAATGACCCCCTGGCCTCGGATTTCCATATAAAGGATACGACGAGGATAAAGACCCTCTTTAACCTGAATTCTAATTGATTGGATATCCCGCACAAGGAATCGAAGGAAGATGCGACGTTTTATCCCAGGGAATCCCCAACGAAAAATGCACACTATTCCCTCTTTTCTATCGAATCGGTCATAACCACTGCCCACATTCCACAAAATAGTGCACCACAAATAGGAGCTAATGAATAGGCCCGCGATTCCGTAGAAAGACATCACGATCCCCTGTGGAAAAAAAAGAATTTGTTGAGATGGAAGTACGGATATCATATTCTTACCAAGATAACTGGAAGCCCCAACCGCTAAGAATCCTAATGAACCTATAAAAAGAATACAGGCCCAGAAAAAATTACCTCTTTTTCGAGAACCTTTTAGAAGTTCTATCCATATGTGTTCTGATCGCCAATTCATATTAGATATACTAAATCCAGCAGCGGTCAATTGAAATTGAGAGAATAAGCTAAATGATTTTGACTTGACTTTTTTTATTCTGAAATAGCCTTCAGCAGCTAGTAATCCTGTGAAATAATTGGTTAGATACATTGACTTTCTATTCAAAAAAATTTCTGGATCCACTTAAAAAAAAAAACTCGCTATACTCGGCTACGCATATGGATGCATTTATGCTCGTAGCCTATATCTGCATCCTGCATCCATAGACGTTTTTCATTTTTGTGTAGAAAGAACTACATACCCTATCATATTATATTACACTAATTAATATCTGTATTATGATCCTGGAAATACATTCATAAAATTTGGCCCCGTCGGTTCTAGACAATCTTCTTTTTCTGCACATAAAGAAATAAAGAAGTCATTGCAATTGCCGGAAATACTAAGCCTACTAAAGGCACGAAAATAGCGGGTAAGTTCAAATCTGTCATAGAATATGTGTTTCAATTCAAATTTACTTTTTCTATCTATTTGTCTATTTGAAATATATCTTAAGATTCTTCTGATATAATTAAGTATATCTATTATAAGGAATATTGACTATTGTATTTTTTAGTTTACAAAATAAAGATTTTTTATAGAATACTTTAGTATTCTATAAAAGTATTCTATATCTATAAAAAAAATGAATGGAATGGATAATAAGAAAACTCCAAAAAAGGGAACTAATTAAAAATATTTTCTTTTTCTTTTCCCATTCTCATGGTCTTTCTATCCTTCTAATCGAACTTGAAATTGGATTCAAAAGAAAGCGATTGTGAAAATAAAAGAAATACTTCTTTCAGAATACCCTTTAACTTTAATAACTTTAAAAAGTAAATAACTTTTTTTTAAGTAGAAGTGGAATAGAATAACCCGGTTGAAGGGTAATGATCATACGTCTGTAATGCATTGTATGTCCCAGAATAGGTCCCATTCTTCTACCCTTTCCGGGTAGTCGATGGCTATTCACAGCTACTACCTTAACACCAAAGAAGAGTTCGACCCAATGCTTTATTTCTGTCTTAGTGAATCCCGATTCGACATTAAAAGTATATTGATTCTTTCCCAATAAACGAAGACTCTTTTCTGTAAATACTGCGTATTTGATTCCGTTATCGTATGATAATACTCAATTTTTATTTGTATTTGTTTATTGTATTATACCTTTCTATATTCTAGATATATAGAATAGAGGAATCTCGATTTGTCAAGTCTCATAATCATATCAAGATTTATGTAAATTCGGCTCAATCTTTTTTTTTTAAGATTGAGCCGAATTTCATTGCAATCAATTAGAAGAATAAAGAAGAATTACTGCATTTCGTAACTTATTTTTTCTCTTTCTATTTCGCTTCTTTTTTATTTTATTTAGACCTTCTTTATATCTAGTTTTATCTACTTAATCGATGGTATCTACCGGCTTGAAGTCGAATTTGATCGCCTTCCAGACTTCACAAGCTGCGGCTAGTTCAGGACTCCATTCGCAAGCTTGTTTGATAATTTCATTACCTTCACGAGCAAGATCACGCCCTTCGTTACGAGCTTGTACACAGGCTTCTAAAGCCACTCGATTAGCTGCTGCACCAGGTGCATTTCCCCAAGGATGTCCTAAAGTTCCTCCACCAAATTGTAATACAGAATCGTCTCCAAAGATTTCGGTCAGAGCTGGCATATGCCAAACATGAATACCCCCTGAAGCCACCGGTATAACACCTGGCATGGATACCCAGTCCTGAGTGAAAAAGATACCGCGAGAACGATCTTTTTCAATAAAATCATCGCGCAATAAATCAACAAAACCTAAAGTCATTTCGCGTTCCCCTTCTAACTTACCTACTACTGTACCGGAGTGGATATGATCTCCCCCAGACATACGCAATGCTTTAGCTAATACACGGAAATGTATACCATGATTTTTCTGTCTATCAATAACTGCATGCATTGCTCGGTGAATGTGAAGAAGTAGGCCGTTGTCGCGGCAATAATGAGCCAAACTAGTATTTGCGGTGAATCCCCCAGTTAAGTAGTCATGCATTACAATAGGAACCCCTAATTCCCTTGCAAACACAGCTCTCTTAATCATTTCTTCGCATGTACCTGCAGTCGCATTCAAGTAATGGCCCTTGATTTCACCGGTTTCGGCTTGTGCTTTATAAATTGCTTCGGCACAAAAGACAAAACGGTCTCTCCAGCGCATAAATGGTTGTGAGTTTACGTTTTCATCATCTTTGGTAAAATCAAGTCCACCGCGTAGACACTCATAACACGCTCTACCATAATTTTTTGCAGATAATCCCAATTTTGGTTTAATTGTACATCCCAATAAAGGACGACCATACTTGTTCAACTTATCCCTTTCAACTTGGATACCGTGAGGCGGGCCTTGGAAAGTTTTTGAATAAGTAGGGGGAATTCGTAGATCCTCCAAACGTAGAGCGCGTAGAGCTTTGAAACCAAATACGTTACCCACAATGGAAGTAAACATGTTAGTAACAGAACCCTCTTCAAATAGGTCTAATGGATAAGCTATATAACAGATATATTGATCTGCCTCCCCAGGAACGGGCTCGATGTGATAGCATCGTCCTTTGTAACGATCAAGACTGGTAAGTCCATCAGTCCAAACAGTTGTCCATGTACCAGTAGAAGATTCCGCAGCTACTGCAGCCCCTGCTTCTTCAGGCGGAACCCCGGGCTGAGGGGTTACTCGGAATGCTGCCAAGATATCAGTATCCTTGGTTTCGTACTCCGGGGTGTAGTAAGTCAATTTATAATCCTTAACACCAGCTTTAAATCCAACACTTGCTTTAGTTTCTGTTTGTGGTGACATAAGTCCCTCCCTACAATTCATGAATTAAGAATTCTCACAACGACAAGGTCTACTCGATATCGATTAGGCATAAATGAAACCTTTGCAAAAATCTAAAAAAAAATATTCAATTAATATCAACTCATTAAATCAAAAAAGGAGTATGCTTAAGTTAATGAATATATTTCATTCATATATAACGCGTACACCCTGTGTACGTTTTATCCTATAGGAATTCTACTATAGGAATTCGATCGATAGGAATTGAGTTGTTGTTATGGTAAGTTAACATGGTTCGTTATTAAAATTAAACCGCGGATTTGATTTACCAAATCCATCATTATTGTATACTCTTTGATAGATATAGCGCAACCCAAACCAATCCCTAATCCTTATTTTACAATTTTAAAGTTCTTAATAGGCCCCTTTCGTATTTTGAATCTAAATACCTAAATACTAAGAAAATTCTCTGTTGACAGCAATCTATGCTTCACAGTAGTATATATTTTGTATATCGAAGTCCTAGATAGGAGAGTAGAGTAGGCACAGATCCTTTCACAAAAGGCGAAATGTATATATAAAAAAAAGATTGATTGAACTTTCCAACGGACTCATTCCACGAGTAAACGATTGAATGGGATTCGCTTGGGCAACGAAATCAAGTGCTAGTCCCCTTTTCTTTTTTATTGAATTAACTAATTCATTTTGTTTTGACTTTTGGATTTTTAGATATTTTTTTGATTTGGCATTATTCAACAAGAAAAAAAAGAAAAATTTCGACAAATTCCGTTTTTTGAAAATTATGTGATAATTATGAGAACTAATCCTACTACTTCGCGTCCCGGGGTTTCCACAATTGAAGAAAAAAGCGCAGGGCGTATTGATCAAATTATTGGACCTGTGCTGGATATTACCTTTCCCCCGGGCAAGTTGCCTTATATTTATAACGCTTTGATAGTCAAGAGTCGAGACACTGCCGATAAGCAAATTAATGTGACTTGTGAGGTACAACAATTATTGGGAAATAATCGAGTTAGAGCTGTAGCTATGAGTGCTACAGACGGGTTGATGAGAGGAATGGAAGTGATTGACACCGGAGCTCCTCTCAGTGTTCCAGTCGGTGGAACTACTCTCGGACGAATTTTTAACGTTCTTGGGGAGCCTATTGACAATTTGGGTCCTGTAGATACTAGTGCAACATTCCCTATTCATAGATCCGCGCCTGCCTTTATCGAGTTAGATACGAAATTATCTATCTTTGAAACAGGTATTAAGGTGGTCGATCTTTTAGCTCCTTATCGGCGTGGAGGAAAAATCGGACTATTTGGGGGGGCAGGGGTAGGTAAAACAGTACTCATCATGGAATTAATCAATAACATTGCTAAAGCTCATGGAGGCGTATCCGTATTTGGCGGAGTAGGGGAACGGACTCGTGAAGGAAATGATCTTTATATGGAAATGAAGGAATCTGGAGTAATTAATGAAAAAAATATTGAGGAATCAAAGGTAGCTCTAGTCTATGGCCAAATGAATGAACCGCCGGGAGCTCGTATGAGAGTTGGTTTAACTGCCCTAACTATGGCAGAATATTTCCGAGATGTTAATAAGCAAGACGTGCTTTTATTCATCGATAATATCTTTCGTTTTGTTCAAGCAGGATCGGAAGTATCCGCCTTATTAGGGAGAATGCCCTCCGCAGTGGGTTATCAACCTACCCTTAGTACAGAAATGGGTTCTTTGCAAGAAAGAATTACTTCTACCAAAAAGGGATCTATAACTTCAATACAAGCAGTTTATGTACCTGCGGACGATTTGACCGACCCTGCTCCTGCCACAACATTTGCACATTTGGACGCTACTACCGTACTTTCCAGAGGATTAGCTTCCAAGGGTATTTATCCCGCAGTAGATCCTTTAGATTCAACTTCAACTATGTTACAGCCTCGGATCGTTGGCAACGAACATTATGAAACTGCGCAAAGAGTTAAGGAAACTTTACAACGTTACAAAGAGCTTCAGGACATTATCGCAATTCTTGGATTGGATGAATTATCGGAGGAAGATCGTTTAACTGTAGCAAGAGCACGAAAAATTGAGCGGTTCTTATCACAACCGTTCTTTGTGGCAGAAGTTTTTACCGGTTCTCCCGGAAAGTATGTTGGTCTTGCAGAAACAATTAGGGGATTTCAACTAATCCTTTCCGGAGAATTAGACGGCCTACCGGAACAGGCTTTTTATTTGGTGGGGAACATCGATGAAGCTAGCACGAAAGCTATAAACTTAGAAGAGGAGAGCAAATTGAAGAAATGAAATTAAATCTTTACGTACTGACTCCTAAACGAATTATTTTGGATTGTGAAGTGAAAGAAATCATTTTATCTACTAATAGTGGCCAAATTGGTGTATTACCAAACCACGCCCCCATTAACACAGCCGTAGATATGGGTCCTTTGAGAATACGCCTCCTCAACGACCAATGGTTAACAGCAGTTCTGTGGAGTGGTTTTGCGAGAATAGTTAATAATGAGATCATCATTTTAGGAAATGATGCAGAACTGGGTAGTGACATTGATCCAGAAGAAGCTCAACAGGCACTTGAAATAGCCGAAGCTAACTTGAGTAGAGCTGAGGGTACGAAAGAATTGGTTGAAGCGAAGCTAGCTCTGAGACGAGCTAGGATACGAGTCGAGGCTGTCAATTGGATTCCCCCATCCAATTGAAGACAATCCGAAGGTTTCGTTAATACAAAGAAAAAGGAAAGAAGGGTAGAAAAAGTTATTAGATAGCGAAGCGAGGTAAGTCGAATGCTATCTAGTAATTTTTCTACCTACCTACCTACTATTGGATTTGAACCAATGACTCCTGCCGTATGAAAGCAATACTCTAACCACTGAGTTAAGTAGGCAATTTATCACCACAAAAGAAGCCCCATTACTTCGATCGATTATAGACGGAATCCTTTTTATAAGCAATACCGCTCCATTATTGGTATATTTATGTTATATATTTATGTTATATAGTAAACAGATCAAAGGTATATCATCTGGCATTGGAGAATATTCATCTTGACAAGAAATTATCTATATGTTAAGATATCTCTGACAAGGGCTATAGCTCAGTTCGGTAGAGCAACTCGCTTACACGTGCGCCAATGCTTTTCAAGGGAACTTATTATGCAATGAACATAATTGGTCTTATTGCAAAATCAATGTCTTACTTCATGAATTCGAAAGAATAGGAGAACTGTCGCCTGACAAACAGTTGGTTCAGTCCGATTCAGGTGCCAATTCAGGTGCCTAATCAAATAGAACCCCTATTGATTTGCTAGTTGATAAGGTAAATATCCAGCCCACTCAATGCTAGGCGTAATGAGGATAAGGGCCTCCAAAAAACTTCTTTTCGTTCTATGAACTTTAAGGTGTATGAAGTCTCATAGTCAACTCTTGCAGCGGAACGATAGAGACTCCATTTCACTTAAGTGGATAGTTGATTTAATTTAGGCCGGAGGCAGACCTAAGTCAAGGTAATCTTCCTTTGAAACACTTTGGTATTGCTTCTAGATAGATCATAATAAAAATAATCAATCAGAGCACGGGGAGCCATCTTATTATCTTTCCATAAAGAAAAACTATGGTGGATTAACTGATCTTTACATCAGTTGATGAAAGAGCCCAATGCAGAAAAATGCATGTTGGGTCTTTGAAACAGTTCGAATCATTTCGATAATAATCTGTTTGATCTGTTTTACCGAGAAGGTCTACGGTTCGAATCCGTATAGCCCTAATATGTACGTCTTTTTTTTTCATTTTAGGATGGATATCTTATGTTTCCTTTAGTATAGTTTTCTTTTCCTTATTAGTACTTGTTTATAGACTCGACAGTCGATTGCGACATAGAATAGAGATAAAAGCATTACCATAGGCTCATTCATCGAAAATCATAGAGACAGGAAACGAAAAAAGAATTTTTCTCAAATCAATAGAAGGAAGGCTTCCTTACTTGATTTGAATTCCATCCTCCTTCAAATAGGATATGCTCTAAGTCCCTAGACTTTCCTTTCCTATAATGACTGCAACGATTTTCTCCGTTTTGCGAATTCCTATTTTGTTTGAAGTATATTACTATATATTATAAAAATATATACATTATCAAAATATACATTATCTAAATCGATCTACTTTAGAAAAAAAAGGGAAAGAGTAAATAATAAAACAGAATATTCTGTTTCAGAATTCTGAAATAGAGTTTTTTTTAGTATTACGCCTCATTAGACTGCATACATTAGTCATCCTATTTAAATTAGGTCCTAATCTAATTAGGAGTAAGTATTTTCTTTTTTTATTTAATAGTCTCTGACTATCATTAACTAAAGAGTAGAGCAATTCTTTTTTCTAGAGATTCTAGAGAAAGCGAGACAAAGTGAAGCGAAAGAGTTTTCTTTGTATTGTATAAGAATTAGGTCTATACCATATCTAAATAGAAGAGAAATTCAAAAGAAAGGGAGTGGGGATTCTATTGGATGAATCCTTAAGGAAGACGTGACACAAAAGAAACTAAGGCTAAAGTAAGCGCTCTTTGTCTTTGGTTTGAGCAAAACGGATTCTTGTTTCACCGAGGAAAAGAGAGAAGTTCTGGATAAATTGACAATGCCAACTTGAATTGACTAATTCAGTTCCGCCTATTCCACATTAATGGGAGTACATTTATGTTTCTGCTTCACGAATATGATATTTTTTGGACATTTCTAATAATAGCAGGCCTTATTCCTATTTTGGTATTTTGGATTTCAGGACTTTTAGCCCCGGTTAGTGAAGGACCTGAGAAGCTTTCTAGTTATGAATCGGGTATAGAACCCATGGGGGGGGCCCGGTTACAATTCCGAATACGCTATTACATGTTTGCACTAGTTTTTGTTGTTTTTGATGTGGAAACGGTCTTTCTCTACCCTTGGGCAATGAGTTTCGACGTATTGGGTGTATCCGTTTTTATCGAAGCTTTCATTTTTGTGCTTATCCTAGTTGTTGGTTTAGTTTATGCATGGCGAAAAGGAGCCTTGGAATGGTCTTAAGTGAATATTCAGACAAAAGAAAAAAAGAAGGAAAAGATTCCATTGAGACAATTATGAGTTTGATTGAGTTTCCGTTACTTGACCAAACAAGTTCCAATTCCGTTATTTCAACTACACCAAACGATCTTTCGAATTGGTCAAGACTCTCCAGTTTATGGCCCCTTCTATATGGTACCAGTTGTTGTTTCATTGAATTTGCTTCATTAATAGGCTCACGATTCGACTTTGATCGTTATGGATTGGTACCAAGATCAAGTCCTAGGCAAGCGGACCTAATTTTAACAGCCGGTACGGTAACAATGAAAATGGCTCCATCTTTAGTGCGATTATACGAGCAAATGCCTGAACCGAAATACGTCATTGCTATGGGAGCCTGTACTATTACAGGGGGAATGTTCAGTACGGATTCCTATAGTACTGTTCGGGGAGTTGATAAGTTAATTCCTGTGGATGTCTACCTGCCGGGTTGTCCGCCTAAACCAGAGGCTGTTATAGATGCCCTAACAAAACTTCGTAAGAAGATATCGCGAGAAATACTTGAGGATCGAACTCTATATCAAAGTCAAAAGATAAATCGATGTTTTACTACCAGTCACAAGCTTTATGTTCGGCGCAGTACTCACACTGGAACTTACGAACAAGAATTGTTCTATCAAGCACCATCTACTTTAGATATATCTTCTGAAACTTTTTTCAAATCCAAAAGTCCAGTATCTTCCTACAAATTAGTGAATTAGGATGGGTTCTTTTGTGCAGAAAAAGAAAGAAAGACCAGTGCAATCTTTCATACTTGCATTTGATGAAATATTTATACAAAGGGGGAGAGATAAAGACAATGCAGCAGGATTGGTTATCTAATTGGCTAGTCAAACATGAGGTGGTTCATAGATCTTTGGGCTTCGATCACCGAGGAATAGAAACTTTACAAATAAAAGCGGGGGATTGGGATTCCATTGCTGTCATTTTATATGTATATGGTTACAATTATTTACGTTCCCAATGTGCTTATGACGTAGCACCCGGTGGATCTTTAGCTAGCGTTTATCATCTTACGAGAATACAGTATGGTATAGATAAGCCAGAAGAAGTATGCATAAAAGTCTTTGCCAAAAAGGATAATCCTAGAATCCCGTCTGTCTTCTGGGTTTGGAAAAGTGCCGATTTTCAAGAACGCGAATCTTATGATATGGTGGGAATTTCTTATGATAATCATCCACGCCTTAAACGTATCTTAATGCCGGAAAGTTGGATAGGCTGGCCTTTACGTAAGGACTATATAACCCCCAATTTCTATGAAATACAAGATGCTCATTGAATGATAATAAATTCATGCTCACTTATACAACACAACTCTTAATTTTATTAAAGTCAAGGAATATTTTTACGTTCCGTTCCTAGACGAAACGAAATACCTATTATATTCTAATTAATTCCTATTATCCAAAAAGGTCCAGATAGACCGAGCAAAGAAGGGCTTCATTTAGATGTTCCAAAAGGGAACATCACATATTAGTTTCCTTCGTATGAACAGAAAAATTTAATGACTAAAAGAAGTTCCTACCGCGAACTTTGTACCGCGCGCATTCCTTAGAAGAACTAGGAAAGTAAGATAAACAGGAATCAAAAAATATTCTTCGGAATAGCGGAATAGAAACTTAATAAGAAATGCAAAAATGAAGAAAAGGGCGCCTAATCTCACCTCCTTCTATACCATAAAGAAAAGAACCAGAGATTTTAACCCTTTTCTAAAAAGAAAAGGAAGTGTTTAGAGATTTATCTACTTAGTATAGACTAAGTAGATTATTAATGAATATGTACCCCAATCCATCTCGAGGTATTTGTCTCAATATCTATTCAGTAGATCCTTTTTTTCTGTGCCAGGAACCAGATTTGAACTGGTGACACGAGGATTTTCAGTCCTCTGCTCTACCAACTGAGCTATCCTGACCCTTTCTTGTGCATCATCCTAGTAGAGTATTTGCATCTATGTCAATTAAAGGGACTAAAAAATAAATAAAGTATTCCATTCGAAATTTGGAAATGGGGGGATAGTCCTATGCATTGTGGATGGCTTACTTAATAATCCTTAAAAATCTAATTAATAATCGAGATTCCTTGCCGATACTCTACTCTAAGAAAAAGGAAATCATCTATTTTATGAATAGCATAAGATTCATTGCGTTCTCTTCGCACTCCTTTGTGAAAGAGTAGAATGAGAAAGCTAATGAATCTTAAACTCATTGATAAAAGAAAAAAAGGATAAATACTAGGGTTAGGGAATAAAAGAAGGTTTGTTGGGGATAGAGGGACTTGAACCCTCACAACTTATAAAGTCGACGGATTTTCCTTTTACTAGAAATTTCATTGTTGTCAGTATTGACATGTAGAATGGGACTCTCTCTTTATCCTCGTCCGATTAATCCACTTTTTAAAAGATCTCGAAAACAATGAATTGAAGGATTTGATTAATCAATATTCGATTGGAATGGATTCACAATAATTCTAAAAATAAATAAATAAAAATAAAGAACCTATATTATGATATGGATTCCGTGATTAATCGTTTGCTATGTCAGTATCTATACGTGTGTATTAGACGTATTCCCCTTTCTCTAATTTCGAGGGAGTTCCACTACCAACACAACATAATTACCTCGATTCGTTAGAACAGCTTCCATTGAGTCTCTGCACCTATCCTTTTCCTTTGGATTCTAGTTTGAGAACCACTTTTCAAAAAAGGGATTTGGCTCAGGATTGCCCATTTTTCATTCCAGGGTTTCTCTGAATTTGGAAGTTACCACTTAGCAGGTTTCCATACCAAGGCTCAATACAATCAAGTCCGTAGCGTCTACCTATTTCGCCATATCCCCATTTTCCTTTTCTTTGAAACCCGGATTCCTTGTGTAATTTCATCCATCTATTAGTTTTTTTGAATCATTGAATTCATTATTCGACGTAGCCTAGCAGCTCATCTCTATTTGAGAGACCCCGCTTATTGCAATTCTGAATTGCATTGATTCTATCATTGATATATTTGCAATTCAATCGCAATGAATATATCCAAAAGTTTTTGTCTCCCCCGCCTCCCTCCTTCCTTTTTTAGAGTATTCAAAATGATACTATAACGCTTGATATTCATTCTTTTTTTCTAATCAGAATTAGAAATTTCATTCGCTATGATTCTATCTTCTCCTTAGTGAAATATTTATCCTTAAATTAGAAAAAAAACAAAATATCTCAAAAAATCAAAAAATGTATATAATGATCGAGTGAAAATGCCAAGAGATTGGCATTTTCTCTTTATTATATTATTCCTATATATATTATTCTTTTTCTGTGTATTAGATTATTCGTCCGAGCCGTATCAAAATGAAAATATCTAAAATCAAATTAAATATAGAAATAGGAATGGATTCTATTAGTCCATTTGCGAATTAGAGAAATAAAAAGAATAAATTCTATAATCAAATTCTATAATCCTATTTAAGAATATCATTTTAGTTACACATATCAAGCTAACTTTATCTTTATGAAATTCGAGTATTTTTTTTTTCTAATTCTAAGTAGAACTTCCAATTTCGAACTAGTTAATAACTAAGATTAATAATTAAGATCTGACATTTTACGGATTTCCTATATATATTTCTATTTGTTACACTATTTCTGTTATGTAAGCCCACTTAGCTCAGAGGTTAGAGCATCGCATTTGTAATGCGAGGGTCATCGGTTCAAATCCGATAGTCGGCTTTTTTCTCTATCGATGTTCCATGAACAAGAATCGCTCTTTTTCTCCCAATTAAGTGGGGAGTCCAGGGTCTATTATGCCGTTCTACCTTACTCTTTTGCTAGATACAAAGCATAAAAAAAAATAATATATATATACAAAAAATCCAGATGTTGATGAAATTCCATTTTTTTGTGGTACTTTAGTAGATTTGACTCTGTGTTTATCCCTTAGTTTAATTTAGTTTTAATTTCGATGTATTCCGTAATGTAAATAGAACGAAATTTTTTGTGTAAAATGAAATTTCAATAAAATAAAAAAGGAGTCTTAATGTCCCGTTATCGAGGACCTCGTTTAAAAAAAATACGTCGTCTGGGAGCTTTACCAGGACTCACTAGAAAAACGCCTAAATCCGGAAGTAATCAGAAAAAGAAATTCCATTCTGGGAAAAAAGAGCAATATCGTATCCGTCTTCAAGAAAAACAGAAATTGCGTTTTCATTATGGTCTGACAGAACGACAATTACTTAGATATGTACATATCGCTGGAAAAGCAAAAAGGTCAACAGGTCAGGTTTTACTACAATTACTTGAAATGCGTTTGGATAATATCCTTTTTCGATTGGGTATGGCTTCAACCATTCCTGGGGCCCGGCAATTGGTTAACCATAGACATATTTTAGTTAATGGTCGTATAGTTGATATACCAAGTTTTCGTTGCAAACCCCAAGATATTATTACTACGAAGGATAACCAAAGATCAAAACGTCTGGTTCAAAATTCTATTACTTCATCCGATCCGGGCAAATTGCCAAAGCATTTAATGGTTGACACATTGCAATATAAAGGACTAGTAAAAAAAATTTTAGATAGGAAGTGGGTCGGTCTCAAAATAAATGAGTTGTTAGTTGTAGAATATTACTCTCGCCAGACTTGAACTTAACAAAAAAAGGGAAAGGTTCATAGAATTTTTTTTCCCTTCCCTTTCCCCGAACTAAATCGACCCAGGGCTCTTAATTCGTATTTTCCCATTCACCTAGCAAAAATAGATTAACCCTAAGATCCTTTTTTCTTTTTTGTTATTTCCTCTATGTGTATTTTACATACCACAGCAATTTGCTATAGATAATTTCTATTAAATAAGGGTATTATTGCTGGAATAAATTGTTATTTAATTTGATACATTGTGATCGCTACCGTTGATCAATTAAGAGAAACGGAAAGAGAGGGATTCGAACCCTCGGTAAACAAAAGTCTACATAGCAGTTCCAATGCTACGCCTTGAACCGCTCGGCCATCTCTCCTCCATAATAAGATTATGGAAAATAAACAGAGTGAATAGCGAGTTTTCATATTCTTGCAGTACAAGTACAGCCACAACGGCTCGGGGATTCCATGGCTCTATTGGATGGAAAAATTCCTTTTCATCTAAGTGTAAGTGGAAGGATCCAGGGTTTTTTACTAAGAATTGCGCCCCCTCGAAAAGTTTTTCTTTGGGGAAAACCCAAATAAAAAGAGAATGGAGGAATTCTTCTTATTCCATAAGAAAATAAAGGAACCCTAGAATTCTATTTGTATAAGGTACGTTACACCATACAATCTAAATAAAAAAAGGTATGGGGCAATTAAATTAAAGACTTTGAAAACGCGAAATAGCTGATGAGAGAAGTTGTTGTTGAGAAAAAGGAAAGTGGAATGAAATCCAGTCTTAGTCAAATATTTCATATCTCTTCTTATCCAAACAGAACGAAAAAGAGACAATTTGAGCTGAGCGGAAAATCCACACCTCTCTTATTCATTTAGAGCATATGGATCGATTTAATTTATAAGAATCGAATGCTTTGTTTTTATGTTATTTTGTGATAGAATGAAAAGAATTCTATATAGAATGGATAGAATGGGGTGGGAATTATGCCTAGATCCCGTATAAATGGAAATTTCATTGATAAGACCTCCTCAATTGTAGCCAATATTTTATTGCAAATAATTCCGACAACCTCGGGGGAAAAAAGGGCGTTTACTTATTATAGAGATGGTGCGATTTGACTCTTTTTTTTTTTTTAGCCCTACCTACATCTCCGTTTTAAGAGAAAGAGAGGAGGTTCGTATAGAGAGAACAAAATTCGTAAAGGAAGCTCACGCTTGGGGAAGGTGAGGTGAACTAACAATTCCTTCTGTCGTGTATCCTCGATTGATGTGGCCTCAGATGCTCCAATTGTAGATTTGAGTATTGAGCGAAAGGTTACACCTACAGGATAGGTTCTGTATTATAGGCCAATCTGACTCTACTAGTACCAATAGGCAGCATAGGGGAGAAAAGCACTACACCTCGAAATAGGAATCAACAAGAGAAAAACTTTGTTAAAAATTAGCCCTTTCCTGATCGATATCAGGGTTGGGAAGAATGGTTGGGATAACAAACAACCATCAGGTTTGTACTTTGGATACCCTTATAACCATCAAAGGTCGTTGAAGTGGCTAATTCCTCTAAATAGGAGGCGTTGAGAACAAAGAAATTCTTGGAGCTATCACTTTTTCCTCTAGCATTAATAGAATTCATTGGTGGTAAGAAAAACCTCTTGGGGGAAGGTTGGCTAGAGATTTCTTGGAAAAATACCAGCCCCTTTCGGTCCATAATGAGATGGGACTAATTCTATTTTCATTCTATAGATTTTTCGCTTAGTACTATGTACAGAAGGGAGGAGCCGTATGAGATGAAAACCTCATGTACGGTTTTGGAACGGAGATTTTTTGAATAGAATGAACGACCGTAACGGATGTTGGCTCAATCCGAAGGAAATTATGCGGAAGCTTTGCAGAATTATTATGAAGCTACGCGACTAGAAATTGATCCCTATGATCGAAGTTATATACTATATAACATAGGCCTTATACACACAAGCAATGGAGAACATACAAAGGCTTTGGAATATTATTTCCGGGCGCTAGAACGAAACCCCTTCTTACCGCAAGCTTTTAATAATATGGCCGTGATCTGTCATTACGTGCGACTATCTCCACTATAGAAAGAAGAAAAAAAAGATAGGATGAAATTTTCTAGTTTTTACTAGAAAAAGGGCTTTCTACATAGGGATCGTCAAAACAACGATTTTGCCCTATCAGCTGTAGGAAGGAAGGACACTTCACGAGAATCTAAATAGGAAGAAAGTAGGGCCTATACTACTATTCTATGGATAAAGCTCAAATTGATAGAGAAAACACCGTAAAGATCAATTAGTGAGCGACTGGGTCGATACAACTAAAAAAAACTGCTTCATTATACCATGATATGGGACTAAATTTAGGAATCTGCTTATGTAATAGAGTCGATCCACTAAGGGATTAAGCAGCGGTGTGGTATCAGATCCCAAAGATAGTAAGTTCTTTTTTCTTTCTTATGGGAAAAAGTCTTTTTCGAGGATTCTATAGAAATTTCATATATGAAAGAAACGAAACCGAGATAGTTACCTTTCAGAAAATTCGAACGAAGGATATAGGTCTATCCTATGCTTCCCTGTTCTGAAGGTGGGAGAAAAGATCAAACTGATTATTGATCAAAATTAGGGTTTGAAACTTAGGTAATTAACTTCTTCTGCTTAGCTCAACAAGAAATTGAATCTATTTTTGAGAAATCGAATTCAGTTAAGATAAGGGAAATTAAGATAGCAATTTCTGAGCCGTATGAGGTAGGAAACTCTCAAGTACGGTTCTAGGGGAAGGAACTGCCTATTCCGACCGAGGAGAACAGGCCATTCTACAAGGTGATTCGGAAATTGCGGAAGCTTGGTTTGATCAAGCTGCTGAGTATTGGAAACAAGCTATAGCGCTTACTCCGGGAAATTATATTGAAGCACAGAACTGGTTGAAGATTACGAAGCGCTTTGAATTTGAATTTGAATAAGACCACTCCCCATTTTCATAAAAAGGGTGGTTTCGTTGTTGATCCTTTAATCAAAAAATTTAGGTAGGAAGATCGAATCAAGAATTTCATTATATCCCTTTCTTCTACTTTCGAGTTTATATCATATTTCATAAGGATAAACAATAGGGATGGATAGGCTCTAGAACAGAAGTAATAAAGCAAATAAAAGGCGGCAATCTAAATCTAAATATTCCTCTACCTAATATATCAGGACGGTCTTATTTATAATTCTAATGAGTTATCTTGGAATTTGGAATCGAATAAAACAATCTATATTATGCTCACTCAAGGAAAGTAGATATAGATAGGGGCTTATATCCTAAAAAAAAATACACTAGCTTCTTAAATTAAAACGTAAAAAATAAAAAGATTTTTTGTTACGTCGGGAAATAATTTTCCAGGATAACCCATGTCCGTTAGGCACCTAATCCTTATGTCATAATAGACGCGAACACTTGCCTCGGAGTGATTTCAATTTCAATTTCAATATATAATTGCTCCAGTGAATAACTAAAAAAAAAACAAAAAATAGAAGGACGGTAGATAGTAAAGAAAAGGACTAATCATAATATCTGTCTTTCAAAGATTCAATAAAAAGACAGTTGGCGGGTCTCTTTGTATGTCTTGTCCGGAAAGAGGAGGACTTAATGATTATTCGTTCGCCGGAACCAGAAGTTAAAATTGTTGTGGATAGGGATCCTGTAAAAACATCTTTTGAGGAATGGGCCAGACCCGGACATTTCTCAAGAACAATAGCTAAGGGCCCTGATACTACCACTTGGATCTGGAACCTACATGCTGATGCTCACGATTTCGATAGTCATACCGGTGATTTGGAGGAAATCTCCCGAAAAGTCTTTAGTGCTCATTTCGGTCAACTCTCCATTATCTTTCTTTGGTTGAGTGGCATGTACTTCCACGGTGCCCGTTTTTCCAATTATGAAGCATGGCTAAGCGATCCTACTCACATTGGACCCAGTGCTCAGGTAGTTTGGCCAATAGTAGGGCAAGAAATTTTGAATGGTGATGTAGGCGGGGGTTTCCGAGGAATCCAAATAACCTCTGGGTTTTTTCAGATTTGGCGAGCATCTGGAATAACTAGTGAATTGCAACTCTATTGTACCGCAATCGGTGCATTGATTTTTGCATCGTTAATGCTTTTTGCTGGTTGGTTCCATTATCACAAAGCCGCCCCCAAATTGGCCTGGTTCCAAGATGTAGAATCCATGTTGAATCACCACTTAGCGGGGTTATTAGGACTTGGGTCTCTTTCTTGGGCGGGACACCAAATCCATGTATCTTTACCGATTAACCAATTTCTCGACGCTGGAGTTGATCCTAAAGAGATACCACTTCCTCATGAATTTATCTTGAATCGTGACCTTTTGGCTCAACTTTATCCTAGTTTTGCCGAAGGAGCAACCCCCTTTTTTACCTTGAATTGGTCCAAATACGCAGAATTTCTTAGTTTTCGCGGAGGACTAGATCCAATAACCGGTGGTCTATGGTTGAGCGATATTGCGCACCATCATTTAGCTATTGCTATTCTTTTCCTGATTGCAGGTCATATGTATAGGACCAACTGGGGTATTGGTCATGGACTTAAAGATATTTTGGAGGCTCATAAGGGCCCATTTACAGGACAAGGCCATAAGGGTCTCTATGAAATCCTAACAACGTCATGGCATGCTCAATTATCTCTTAACCTAGCTATGCTAGGCTCTACAACTATTGTTGTAGCTCATCATATGTACTCTATGCCCCCCTATCCATACCTAGCTACTGATTATGGTACACAACTTTCCTTGTTCACACACCACATGTGGATTGGTGGATTTCTAATAGTCGGTGCTGCTGCCCATGCAGCCATTTTTATGGTAAGAGACTATGACCCAACTACTCGATACAACGATCTATTAGATCGCGTCCTTAGACACCGCGATGCAATCATATCCCACCTTAACTGGGTATGTATATTTCTAGGTTTTCACAGTTTTGGCTTGTACATTCATAATGATACCATGAGTGCTTTAGGCCGTCCCCAAGATATGTTTTCCGATACCGCCATACAATTACAACCCATCTTTGCTCAATGGGTACAAAATATCCATGCCGGCGCGCCTGGCGTAACAGCTCCTGGTGCAACAACAAGTACCAGTTTAACGTGGGGGGGTGGCGAGTTAGTATCCGTAGGCGGCAAAGTCGCTTTGTTACCTATTCCATTAGGAACCGCGGATTTTTTAGTCCATCACATTCACGCATTTACCATCCATGTGACTGTATTAATACTTTTGAAAGGTGTTTTATTTGCTCGCAGTTCCCGTCTGATACCTGATAAAGCAAATCTTGGTTTTCGCTTCCCTTGCGACGGGCCTGGGCGAGGGGGAACATGTCAAGTATCCGCCTGGGATCATGTTTTCTTAGGTCTATTCTGGATGTACAATTCCATTTCGGTAGTCATTTTCCATTTCAGTTGGAAAATGCAGTCGGATGTTTGGGGTACTATAAGTGATCAAGGGGTAGTAACTCATATCACAGGGGGAAACTTTGCACAGAGTTCCATTACGATTAATGGCTG